AAAAACTCCGCGCATCATGATGTTGCGTAAAAATTCACCGGTGAATTTATCGCGAAGTTTAGCTCGCCGCAAAAGTGCGAGGTAAATTTAAATTAAAAGTCTTTCTCGGAGCTTTCTTGGTTTAGGGGTTTAACAAGAAACAATAGCAATGTCAGGACTAAAGGGGGTAGGGGGGTTTAACGCGTAAAACCCAGGGGGAGCCGAAAACGGTAAACTGCTAGAGCGACACGGTCTTTATGCACTTGATATCACTTATGTTGTTATATCGAGGAATACCCTTTAACTTTTCATACATAACGCTTGGGCAAGAAAAAGTTCAACCTTCAGTAGTTAACATTAGGATGCGCTTGGACATGCAAAGTGAAAGGAAGAAAAAAAAAAGACAACGTTATGCATATAAAAGAGCGCCCGGCTTGGTGGGTAACGAGTCGTTAGGACTCCACCATCGTGATGTAAGGATAATTCATTGAAGGGAGGATTAAGCCGGTGTATGGCCCTGAAATAGGAACCAAATGCCAGTAATAGTTCATTAAATAGCTACCCCCACGAATGGTTGTCCCTGACCCTATCATTCATGATATGCGCTTATGCGACTGGTTGGTGGTTTCTTACTGCTCATTAAGGCACTATTGCCATAGTGACGCTTAAAGCAAGGAAACTGTTTAGAAGAAGTTATGGGGATAAATCAATTTGGTTCGGTCTCATTCATGACAGATGGTGATTAATTTTTGTTAGTCTATGTAAGTCTTAAATAATAAGTTCCTTGATTGGTTACAAGGAATTAATGCTTATTAAGCATAATATGGATGAAGGCATATATGTAATATTATGCATAATATGCACCCGGCATAATTGAGGATCATAAGACATTTCCTGCACAAGCGAGCGTGGACGGGAAAGGGGGCCGCCTAAGGGCTAATTTTGGGCCCGTGCGGGCCGGAGTTTCGGGTCGGGGGTCGGGGTCGGGTGGGCGGCAGTTTTGGGCCGTGGGGGCCGTTTGGGCCGCATTTTTGGGCCGGGTGGGCCGCATTTTTGGGCCGGGTGGGCCGTATTTTTGGGCCGGGTGGGCCGTATTTTTGGGCCGGGTGGCCGGGTGGAAGACCGCAGGGGGTAGTTTAACCGAGAATCTTAGCTTTGGGAGTTAAGGGTGGGAGTTCGATTCTCTCTCCTCTGAGCAAAAGGGGGGATTTTAACCCCCAGCCTCCGACTTACAAGACCGGCGCTCTGGCGTTGAGCTTCTAATGCAGGCTCATTTGAGGGATTTATTTTCAGCCCACCCTGCAAGCGGGGAAAGGACTAAGAAGATAGAGAAGTAAATTACTGAGGCCACTTGTCCGATTTCGATGAACGGGTGTTCTACAGGCATTCCCCCAATTCAGGTTAGAATGATTACATCTGCTACGAGGGCTCAGAACAGAAACTGTGTGAAGGGTCGGAAGGTGAGTCCTCGCTGCTTAGAGGTGTGAAGGAGTGGTACCAGCATAAGAACTAGAATGGAGAACAAGAGGGCCAGGACACCGCCGAGTTTATTGGGGATGGATCGGAGGATGGCGTAGGCGAATAGGAAGTACCATTCCGGTTTAATATGAGGTGGAGTCACCAGCGGATTGGCTGCTGTGAAGTTGTCCGGATCCCCCAAGAGGTTAGGGGCAAACAAAGCCAGGGAAACAAGGGCTAAGAACAGAACCATGAATCCTACTAGATCCTTGACGATAAAATATGAGTGGAAAGGGATTTTGTCTGCGTCTGAGTTTAGGCCTGCGGGGTTGTTTGATCCTGTCTCGTGAAGGAAAAGAAGATGAAGAACAGTTGCCGCGGCAATAATGAAAGGGAGGATAAAGTGGAAGGCGAAGAAGCGGGTAAGGGTAGCGCTGTCAACTGAGAAGCCTCCTCATAACCAAAGGACAAGGTCTAGGCCCATGTAAGGGACAGCTGAAAGAAGGTTAGTGATTACTGTTGCTCCTCAAAAAGACATCTGTCCTCAGGGAAGAACATAGCCCACAAAAGCGGTCATTATGACTAAAAGTAGTAGAACCACACCGATGTTTCAAGTTTCCTTGTACAGGAATGAGCCGTAATAAAGACCTCGGCCAATATGAAGGTAAATGCAAATAAAGAAGAAAGATGCTCCGTTAGCGTGCATGTTACGGATTAGTCAGCCGTAATTAACGTCTCGGCAGAGGTGAACAACAGAGGAAAAAGCGGTAGCAGTCTCAGCAGTATAGTGCATAGCCAAAAAGAGGCCCGTAAGGATTTGGATAATAAGACACAGCCCAAGAAGGGATCCAAAGTTTCATCAGATTGAAATATTGGAGGGTGCAGGTAAATCAACTAGGGCGTCATTGGTAATTTTTAGGAGGGGGTGGGTTTTCCGAAGGTTGGCCATTAGGGTTCTTGTAGTTGAATTGACAACGGTGGTTTTTCAAGTCACTGGTCCTGGTTAGAGTCCTGGCAGGAATTATGACTTATTTTGTGTCTTTGTTTCTGTTCGGGCTTGTGTTGGGGTTAATTGCTGTGGCATCCAACCCGGCCCCGTACTTTGCGGCACTAGGCCTAGTGGTTGCAGCGGGGGCGGGGTGTGGAGTATTGGTAGGGTGTGGGGGGTCCTTTTTATCTCTGGTTTTATTCTTGATTTATTTAGGAGGGATGCTGGTAGTATTTGCTTATTCTGCGGCCTTAGCTGCGGAGCCTTATCCTGAGGCCTGAGGGGACTGATCCGTTCTGGGCTATGTGGTAAGTTACTTTGTAGTAGTCCTAATGACGGCAGGGTGAGTGTCTGGAGGGTGGTTCGAAGCTTCTTGAGTTGTGGTAGATGAGTTCAAGGAGTTTTCCGTGCTTCGAGGGGACTCTAGCGGGGTAGCTTTAATATTCTCCTCCGGGGGTGGTGTTCTAGTGGTGTGTGCGGGGGTTCTTTTACTTACCCTATTTGTGGTACTTGAGTTGACCCGAGGTCTAAGCCGGGGTGCCCTGCGAGCAGTTTAGATTAGGGCGAGGATAACGGCCAAGGTAATTGTAAGGAAAAATAGGGCGAGGTAAGTCTTAATTATGCCTTGCTGAAGGTCCGTAGTAGCGGTGGCTGCCGGTAGGTGAAAGGCCGATATTGCCTTGGGCCCAATCTTCTCAAGCCATGTTTGGTCTACTATTTGACTGGCGATGGCCTGGCCTAATGAAAGGTTGAGGAAAGGCAGGGAGCGGTGGATGGTTGTAGGGAAGAACCCTAGCATGTTGGAGAAGTTATGGAGAGAGAGGGTAGGGGTAACTTTGAATTGCTTCGAGGTCAGGGAGGCAAGTTCAAGAGCGATGATAAGGCCAAGGATGGTAACGATAAGAGCGCTTAATTTTAAGAGGGGAGGTATGGTTATGACAGGCGTCTTGGAGGGGAGGAAATTTGAAGTGATGATTAGGCCAGCAACGATGCTTCCTCAGGCGAGGCGTTTAATAGGGTTAATTACGGAAGGGTTGTTTTCATTGATAGGCGAGAAGGGTGGGAAGCGGGGGTGGCCTATGGAGACAAAGTAGACGACCCGAAGGCTGTAGACTGCTGTAAAAGAGGTGGCCAGAAGGGTTAGGGCTAGGGCTCAGGCGTTTAGGTATGATGTGTTTAGGGCTTCGATAATAGCATCTTTAGAAAAGAAACCTGCCAAGAAAGGGGTCCCCGTGAGGGCCAGGCTCCCGATTGTCATACAGGAAGAAGTAAACGGAGTAAGGTTATGGAGGCCACCCATTTTACGAATGTCTTGTTCGTCATTTAGGCTGTGGATAATAGAGCCGGAGCACAAGAAAAGTATAGCTTTAAAAAACGCGTGGGTACAAATGTGAAGAAAGGCAAGTTGAGGCTGATTTAGGCCAATAGTAACCATCATTAGGCCTAGCTGGCTCGAAGTGGAGAAAGCAACAATCTTCTTGATGTCGTTTTGGGTTAAAGCACAGGTAGCGGTGAAAAGGGTGGTTATGGCACCAAGGCAGAGGCAGGTGGTCAGAGCTACTGGGTTGTTTTCCATGAGGGGGCTAGTACGGATAAGCAAGAAGATTCCCGCAACAACCATCGTGCTAGAGTGAAGTAGGGCAGAGACTGGTGTGGGGCCCTCCATGGCGGAGGGGAGCCAGGGGTGAAGTCCGAATTGTGCGGATTTACCAGTTGCGGCCAAAATCAAGCCCATGAGAGGGAGTGTAAGATCAAGACCTTGAGAAGATGCAAACATCTGCTGTATCTCTCAAGAGTTAAGTTTTATGGCAAATCATGCTATGCTCAAGATAAGGCCAATATCTCCTACACGGTTATAGATTACAGCTTGAAGAGCCGCTGTGTTTGCATCCGCTCGTCCGTATCACCAGCCGATTAGAAGGAAAGATATGATTCCGACCCCCTCTCATCCGATAAAAAACTGGAACATATTATTGGCCGTGACCAGAATAATCATTGCGACTAAGAAAAGAAGGAGGTATTTAAAAAATCGGTTCATGTTAGGGTCTGCGTGTATGTACCAGGAGGCGAACTCAAGGATGGACCAGGTGACGTAGAGGGCAACAGGGGTGAAGATAATGGAGTAGTGGTCAAATTTAAAACTAATGTTAATATCAAAAGAGAGGGTATTTATCCATTGTCAGGCAGTAACGATCGTTTCAGCCCCGCTGTTGAGGAAAATAAAGAGGGGGATAAGACTGACTAGAAATGCAGCCTTGACCGCTGTTTTTACATGTGTGAGGGCTCAGTCCTTGTGAGTTGGGGAGGCGCTTAATGTAGTTAATAATGGGTAAAGGAGGAGGGCAAAAATTAATAGCAAGGAGGAGCTCAGGATGGTGGCGGTAAGGTGCATAGCTGCTACTTGGATTTGCACCAAGAGTTTTTGGTTCCTAAGACCAACGGATAAGCTGTCATCCTCTAGGAGCGCGAGTGAACTGCGGGGTTTAACCGCAGGGGTAGAAGATTAGCAGTCTCTATTGCCATCGGGCTTCTCTCGGTGAATAAGGGGATTCTAACCCCTATTACTAGAATCACAATCTAGTGTTTTTCTTAAACTATATTTACAGAAGCATCATCCCCACATTAGTTCTGGCTTCAAGACTAGGAGAATGATAGGGAGAAGGTGAAGGGTCAAGAGGAGGTGTTCTCGTGTGTGAGAGGGTTCAAGTGAGATAATGTGGGCGGGTAGGGGGCCGCGCTGAGAGGTTAAGAAAAGGTATAGAGAGTAGCTTGCAGTGATTAAGGTGCCGACTCCGGTAATCAATAGGGTCCAATAAGACCAGTTAAATATAGCTGTAATAATCATAAGCTCTCCCATAAGGTTAGGGAGAGGGGGGAGGGCAAGGTTGGCTAAGTTGGCAATAAATCATCAAGTAGTCATTAGTGGGAGGACTATCTGTAGGCCTCGCGCTAGGAGTATTGTCCGGCTGTGAGTGCGTTCGTAGGCTGTGTTAGCCAGGCAGAAGAGGGCTGAAGATGCTAGTCCGTGGGCAATTATAAGAATAATTGCCCCCGTGAAACCTCAGGGGGTTTGGATAAGGATACCGCCCGCAACCAGGCCTATATGGCTCACGGAAGAGTAAGCAATAAGGGACTTTAGGTCTGTTTGGCGGAGACAAATTGAGCCGGTCATAATTACGCCTCAAAGAGCTAAAACAATAAATGGGTAAGCAAGCTCTTTCGAGAGGGGGTCCAGTATAAGCATCATACGCATCATACCATAACCCCCTAGTTTTAGTAGGACAGCGGCAAGGACTATAGAGCCGGCGATTGGGGCTTCTACATGAGCTTTAGGAAGTCATAGATGTACGCCGTAAAGAGGCATTTTTACCAGAAAAGCCAGTAAACATCCGACCCATCACATTTTGTCCCCTCAGGTGGAAAGATTGAGTGGTTGGGCATACTGGAGTGTAATAAGGGATAGGGTGCCAGTCTCATTCTGAAGAAGAAGAAGGGCTACTAAAAGAGGAAGAGAGCCAGCGAGGGTGTAGAACAGGAAATAGGTGCCCGCATTTAAACGCTCAGCCTGGTTGCCCCAGCGGGTAATAATGATCAGGGTAGGAACTAGGGTGGCTTCAAACATGACATAGAACATAATAATTTCGGTTGCTCCGAAAGCTAGAATAAGGAATATCTGCAGGGAAGCTATTAAAGAGATATAGGTTCGTTGGCGATTAATTGGTTCAGGGGAGATATGATTCTGGCTTGCAAGAATCATTAGGGGGAGGAGTCAACAGGAAAGAACTAAAAGAGGCGTAGAGAGAGGGTCGGTGGCCAAATAGAGGTTGGAAGTGGATCAGCCTGTTTCGGAGGTTCACTTTAGCCAAGACATGCTGGCAAGGGCAATGACTAGGCTCTGAGCTACTGAGGTCGGCCATAATCACTTTGCTGGGGTGAGCCAGATCGTAGGAAATAGCATAATTGTTGGAATAAGGATTTTTAGCATCGGAGCAGGTTAAGACTTTGAAGGCGGTCCGTGCCGTGGGTTCGAGCAGTGGCTACTAGGATAGCTAAACCCGCGCTGGCCTCACAGGCAGAGAAAGCTAGAAGCAGTATGGGGGCGGATGAGAACCCTGTCGCTTCTGTCTGCAGGGCCCAGATGGAGAGGGCGATGTAAAGCGATAGTATTATTCCCTCAAGACACAGAAGAGCGGAGAGAAGGTGGGTGCGGTGAAAAGCTAGTCCCATAAGCCCGAGGATAAAAGCGGAAGTAAAGCTGAAGTGTGTGGGGGTCATAAGGCAGTCGCGGACTTAAACCGCGGTTATATGAGCCGAAATCAAAGGTCTTTTCTTGGACTAACTGCCTATTCGGCCCATTCTAAGCCCCCTTGAATCCACTCATAGATTAAACCTAGGGTGAGAAGAGCAAGGACGGCTACAGCCCAGGTGAGTGTGATGGCGGGGGCAGCCAGCTGGTCCCCTCAGGGAAGGGGAAGGAGAAGAGCAATTTCTAAGTCAAACAGAAGGAACAGGATTGCAATAAGGAAAAATCGCAGGGAAAAGGGGAGGCGGGCCGACCCGAGAGGGTCGAACCCGCACTCGTAAGGTGAAAGCTTCTCAGCATCTGGGTTGAGTTGGGGGAGTCAGAAAGACACGATGGCTAGGACTGTTGAAAGTAGTACAGTAATAAAAATCACCGAAGAAATCAGGTTCATTATCTTTCCTTGGATTTTCACCAAGACCGAGTGATTGGAAGTCACATATACTGGGTTAATACTAGAAAGACTATGAGCCTCATCAGTAGATAGATACATAGAGGAAAAGTCAGACGACGTCTACGAAGTGTCAGTATCAGGCAGCGGCTTCAAAGCCAAAGTGGTGTTCTGACGTGAAGTGGTACTGGATTTGGCGGAGGAGGCATACGGCAAGGAAAGTTGAGCCGATAATGACGTGTAGGCCGTGGAACCCGGTAGCTACAAAGAAAGTGGAGCCGTATACGCCATCAGCAATTGTGAAGGGGGCTTCGTAATACTCAAGGCCTTGGAGAAAAGTGAAATAGAAGCCCAGAAGAATAGTTAAAGTAAGAGATTGGATAGCCTGTTTACGCTCCCCCTCCATAATACTATGATGTGCTCATGTCACGGTTACCCCGGATGCTAGGAGAACTGCGGTGTTTAAAAGGGGGACTTCAAAGGGGTCCAGGGTTGTAATACCTGTTGGAGGCCAGCAGCCACCAAGTTCAGGGGTCGGGGCAAGACTGGCATGGTAGAATGCTCAAAAAAAGCCTAGGAAGAAGAAGACTTCTGATGTGATAAATAAGATCATGCCGTATCGGAGGCCTTTTTGGACAGGAGGGGTGTGGTGCCCCTGGAATGTTCCTTCACGGACAATATCCCGTCATCACTGGTACATAGTGAGAAGGAGGAGGATAGTCCCTGCGACTATCAGGATAACTGAGTGGAAGTGAAATCAAATTGCGAGGCCTGAGGTTATCAGGAGGGCGGCGACTGCGCCAGTAAGGGGCCAGGGGCTTGGGTCAACTATATGGAATGCGTGTGCTTGGTGGGCCATTAGACGTTTTCTTGTAGGTAGAGGCTCATTAGAAGTACAAACACATAGGCTTGGATCATAGCCACAGCCACTTCAAGAAGGGTGAGAAGAAATAGAACAACGGAGGTTAAAATTGCAACAGTGGGCATAATGGGAAGAAGAACAAAGGCAGCTGTTGCAATCAGCTGAATTAAGAGGTGGCCAGCGGTCAAGTTGGCGGTGAGTCGAACCCCTAGTGCTAAGGGTCGGATAAATAGGCTAATTGTCTCAATGATAATAAGAACAGGGATTAGGGGGACGGGCGTCCCTTCTGGTAATAGATGGCCTAGGGCTGCTGTAGGTTGATTTCGCATGCCAATGATTACAGTTGCTAATCAGAGGGGAACTGCGAGGCCCATATTAAGGGAAAGCTGAGTAGTAGGGGTAAAAGTGTAAGGGAGAAGGCCTAACATATTAAGGGTGATTAAGAATAGTATAAGGGAGGTTAAGATTGTAGCCCATTTATGGCCCCCGACATTAAGGGGAAGAAGAAGCTGCTGGGTAAAGCGGTTAATAAACCACCCCTGAAGGGTAAGAAGACGATTATTTAATCAGCGGGCTGTGGGTGTGGGGAACAAAATCCAAGGGAGGGTAAGGGCCAGGGCTATAAGGGGGATGCCGAGGAATACGGGGCTTATGAATTGGTCAAAGAAGCTTAGTGTCATGGTCAGTTTCAAGATTCAGGGTTGGCCTTTTCAGCGCTTTGAACTGTGGGTTCATTACAAAAGACATGTCCAAGGACTTTAGGGGGAATTACAGTGAGGAATACCAGTCATGAGAAAACCAGGATGGCAAATCAGGGGGCAGGGTTGAGTTGAGGCATATCACTAAGGGTGGTTGGGGGTCACCAATCTTTAGCTTAAAAGGCTAACGCTTTCTCCCAGTTTAGCTTCTTAGTGAAGCGTCTTCAAGCATTATGGAGGATCAATTTTCAAAGTGTTTTAGAGGGACTGCTTCAACTACGATTGGCATAAAGCTGTGATTAGCCCCGCAGATTTCCGAGCATTGACCATAAAACACACCGGGGCGAGAAGCGATAAAGGCCGTTTGATTTAAACGTCCTGGGACTGCATCCATTTTAACGCCCAGGGCCGGGACGGCTCAGGAGTGGAGGACGTCCTCTGCAGACACAAGAACCCGGATGGGTGATTCCACAGGGACTACCATGCGATGGTCTGCCTCAAGGAGTCGGAACTGCCCAGGGATAAGGTCTTGTGTAGGGATTATGTACGAGTCGAATCCTAAATCCTCATAATCAGTGTATTCATAGCTTCAGTATCACTGATGGCCTATGGCTTTGATTGTTAGGTGCGGGTCGTTAATCTCGTCCATAAGGTAAAGAATACGGAGAGAGGGGAGGGCAATTAGAATTAAGATGACGGCAGGAAGAACGGTTCAGATAATTTCAATTTCCTGAGAGTCTAGAATGTATTTATTGGTCAGTTTTGTAGAGACTATGGCTACAATAATATATAAAACGAGGGTGCTAATAAGGAGGACAATTATTAGAGCATGGTCGTGGAAATGAAGGAGTTCTTCTATCACTGGGGAGGCCGCGTCTTGGAATCCTAGTTGAGAGGGATGTGCCATTATAGCTTTGGGCTCAAGACACGCGGGGCTCTAACCCACAGTTTTGCCTTGACAAAGCAATGTTATAACAAATTTAACTAGTGTCTTATGGAAGAAAGTGACAGAGTGGCTATGTGGTTGACTTGAAATCAGCAGATGGGGGTTCAATTCCTCCCTTTCTCGTTAGTTGACTTGAACTTGCACATATGCAGGCTCCTCGAATGTGTGGTAAGGAGGAGGGCAGCCGTGAAGTCACTCTACGTTAGTAGAGGTTAGTTCAACAGACATAACTTCTCGTTTAGCAGCAAATGCTTCTCAAAGAATAAATAGGAACATGATTACAGCTACTAGGGAGATTAAGGACCCAATCGAAGAAACGGTGTTTCAAGGGGTGTAGGCGTCTGGGTAATCAGAGTACCGTCGTGGCATCCCCGCAAGACCAAGGAAATGTTGGGGGAAGAAGGTTAAATTAACTCCTACAAACATAATTCCGAAGTGGATTTTGGTCCATGTGCTGTGGAGAGTGTACCCTGAAAATAAGGGGAACCAGTGGACGAAAGCGGCCACGATCGCAAATACTGCCCCCATGGAAAGAACATAATGGAAATGGGCTACTACATAATAGGTGTCATGGATGACGATGTCTAGAGAGGAGTTGGCCAGAACGATTCCTGTAAGCCCTCCAACTGTAAACAAGAAGATAAACCCCAGAGCCCAAAGGAGAGGAGTTTCTCATTTAATTGAGCCCCCGTGAAGAGTGGCTAATCAGCTGAAAACTTTAACACCTGTGGGGATGGCAATAATCATTGTGGCGGAGGTAAAGTATGCTCGAGTATCAACGTCCATCCCTACGGTGAACATGTGATGAGCTCAGACGATGAAGCCGAGAAGGCCAATAGCCATCATAGCTCACACCATTCCCATATACCCAAATGGTTCTTTTTTACCTGAATAGTAGGCTACAATATGAGAAATTATTCCAAACCCAGGGAGAATCAAAATATAGACTTCTGGGTGCCCAAAGAACCAGAACAGATGCTGGTACAGGATGGGGTCCCCTCCCCCGGCAGGGTCAAAGAAGGTGGTGTTAAGATTTCGGCCCGTGAGAAGCATAGTAATTCCGGCAGCTAAGACTGGGAGGGAGAGGAGAAGGAGAACAGCTGTAATGAGAACAGCCCAAACGAATAAGGGGGTTTGGTACTGGGAGATGGCAGGAGGTTTCATGTTAATAATCGTTGTAATAAAATTAATTGCCCCTAAAATAGAAGAGATCCCTGCAAGATGGAGGGAGAAAATTGTTAGGTCTACTGAAGCTCCCGCATGGGCAAGATTACCAGCCAACGGCGGGTATACCGTCCAACCAGTCCCAGCCCCCGCTTCAACCCCAGAGGAGGCTAAAAGGAGAAGAAAAGAGGGAGGAAGAAGTCAGAAGCTTATGTTGTTTATACGTGGGAATGCTATGTCCGGAGCCCCAATCATAAGGGGGATGAGTCAATTACCAAACCCGCCAATTATAATTGGCATTACTATAAAAAAGATCATGACGAAAGCGTGTGCAGTAACGATTACATTGTAAATCTGGTCGTCCCCCAGAAGAGCGCCGGGTTGGCTAAGCTCGGCTCGAATAAGGAGGCTTAAAGCCGTCCCCACTATTCCTGCCCAGGCCCCGAAGATAAGGTAAAGGGTGCCAATGTCTTTGTGGTTGGTTGAGAAAAATCAGCGTGTAATTGCCACAGGTAAGATGGCCGAAGTAAGCGGTGGATTGTAGCCCCATATATAGAGGTTTGAGTCCTCTTCTTACCAAGCCCTGGGGTGTGACACGTCAGATTGCAAACCTGAAGAAGTAGGCTTACCGCCTGCCGGGGCTTTCCCGCCTCGCCCCGGCGGCGGGGGAGTAGATGAATGCTCGCTGGATAGAGCGCTTAGCTGTTAACTAAGAGTTTGTAGGATCAAGGCCTTCTCATCTAGTGAGGCTTTAGCTTAATTAAAGTGTCTGGGTTGCATTCAGAAGATGCGGGATAGAGTCCTGTAAGTCTTATCAGGGGCTAAGGGATTTTCACCCTCGCTTAGGGCTTTGAAGGTCCTCGGTCTTGATTCTATCCTAAGCCCCTAGCTTCAGGAGAATACTGAGAGGAAGCAAGGGGTAATTGGAAGAAGGCCAAGGGCTCCAATCGTAGAGGCTGCCAGGAGGAGGGTAGATCGGGTACCCGTAAGTCGTCAGGAGGGGGTTGCACCGAGGGTGTTAGGCGAGATAGTTAGTGCCATAGCGTAGCATACCCGCAGATAAAAGAAAAGACTCAGCAAAGCAGTGAGAGCAGCGAGAGTAGCAACAAGGGGAAGACCTTGCTTAGTTATTTCTTGGAGAATAAGTCATTTAGGCATAAACCCTGAGAGTGGGGGGAGGCCGCCGAGGGAAAGGAGGGCAAGGGAGGCTAGTGCAACAAGAGCAGGGGTTTTAGCCCAAGCAGTGGCCAAGGTGTTCAGGCTGGAAGCCGTGCTCGCTTTCATAGTGAGGAAGGCAGAGGTGGTCATGACAACATAAAGAGTGAGTCCAAGAAGGGCCAACGAGGGGGAGACTTGCGAGACAATTACCATTCAGCCTAAGTGCGCGATAGAGGAGTAAGCTAAGATTTTACGTACTTGGGTTTGGTTCATACCGCCTCAACCGCCAATTAGGGTAGAAGCAAGGCCTATGCCGAGAACAAGGGAGGGGTTCAGTGCAGGGGTGATTTGAACGATGAGTGCAAATGGGGCCAACTTTTGTCATGTCGAAAGAATGAGACCTGTAGTGAGGCTAAGTCCTTGGATGACTTCAGGCAGTCAAAAGTGAACAGGGGCCAGTCCGATTTTAAGGGCAAGAGCCATAAAAGCCATTGTGGCCGAGGCGGGGTGGGAGAGGTGTTGGATGTCCCAGGAGCCCGTGAGCCAGGCGTTCGTAGTGCTGGCAAACATAATTGTAGCTGCGGCGGCGGCTTGTGTAATAAAGTACTTAGCTGCAGCTTCAACCGAGCGGGGGGAATGCTTCTGGGTTATTAAAGGAATGATGGCTAGAGTATTAATTTCTAAGCCCATTCAGGCAAGTAACCAGTGGGAGCTAGAAAAGGTTAGTGCGGTCCCCAGTCCGAGGGCTGAAATAAGTAAAGACGTAACGTAAGGGTTCATATGTTAGCAAAGGAGGGGGTTTCACCGTCATTGTTGGGGTATGGGCCCAAAAGCTTGTTTAGCTGACTTTACTAGAAAGTGGTGTAGTGGGAGCACCAGGAGTTTTGATCTCCTGAGGATGGGTTCAAGCCCCTTCTTTCTAAGGAATCAAAGGGGCTTTAACCCTTATAAGTCACCCTATCAAGGTGGCCCTTAGGCATTCAGGCATAATTCCGGGTTAGGCTTGGGGTGGTAGCCCAGCAAATGCAATCGGTAAGGCTAAGTGTCACAGAACAAGGGCGAGGGTTAGTGGGAGAAAGTTTTTTCAGACGAGGTGTATGAGTTGGTCGTACCGAAACCGAGGGTAAGAGGCGCGAACCCATAGGAACACTACTGACAGAAGTGCAGCTTTAGTTATTAGGTTACAGGCGGTGAGCTCAGGGAAGGAAGGAATATGGGAGGCTCCGAGAAACAGTACAGTGGAGAGGGTATTCATGAGAAGAATATTGGCGTATTCTGCAAGAAAAAATAGGGCGAAGGGTCCCCCTGCATATTCGACGTTAAAACCGGAGACAAGCTCAGACTCCCCTTCCGTGAGGTCAAAAGGGGCTCGATTAGTCTCGGCAAGAGTCGAGATATACCACATTGCTGCGAGGGGTCACGCTGGGACTAAGAGTCAAACGCTTTCCTGGGTAACGTTGAAAGTCTGGAGTGTGAATCCCCCAGAGAAGATAATAATACTTAAGAGAATAAGGCCAAGGCTCACCTCGTAGGAGATCGTTTGTGCAACCGCTCGGAGTGCCCCGATGAGAGCATATTTAGAATTTGAAGCCCAGCCCGAGCCAAGGATAGAGTAGACAGCCAAGCTAGACAATGCCAGTACGAAGAGAATTCCTAAGTTCAAATCGGTGACCGGGTATGGGATTGGTATAGGGGCCCAGAGGGTGAGGGCAAGAGTAAGAGCAAGCATGGGCGTAGCAAGAAAAAGAAAGGGGGAGGAAGTGGAAGGGCGGACGGGCTCCTTAATAAAAAGTTTGACACCGTCAGCAATGGGCTGAAGAAGGCCGTAGGGCCCCACAATGTTTGGGCCTTTCCGGAGCTGCATATAGCCAAGAACTTTTCGCTCTAGTAGAGTAAGAAAAGCAACAGCGAGAAGAACAGGGACGATATAGGCAAGGGGGTTAATAACATGGGTAAGAATGGCTGCGATCATAGCCGGGGAGAGGATTTGAACCCCTGATGAAAGGGCTTAGACCTTTAGCACTTTCCAGACTTTGCTACCTCGGGCGAGTCCCGGACCTGCTCTCCAGATCCTGCCACACTAGGATGCCATACTCTCTGGCATACCCGGGTATGCCCTCTTTTCTGTTTTAGTTGCCTTCAGCAGGTGAGGGTGGGGCGTGCCTTAAGCATGGGCCTCTTCTCTCCGGTCCTTTCGTACTGGGGAAGATCATGTCATAGATAGAAACTGACCTGGATTGCTCCGGTCTGAACTCAGATCACGTAGGACTTTAATCGTTGAACAAACGAACCCTTATTAGCGGCTGCACCAATAGGATGTCCTGATCCAACATCGAGGTCGTAAACCCCCTCGTCGATAGGGACTCTGGGAGAGGATTGCGCTGTTATCCCTAGGGTAACTTGTTCCGTTAATCGGCATTATGCCGGATCACACTGGTCAGAATTTCTGTTGCTTGGAGCTGCAGCTCTTAGTTGTGAGGCTAGTAGCCTCGGTCCACATGGAGGCTTTTTTATCCTCCGCGGTCGCCCCAACCGAAGACAGGAGAGACAGGAGCTACAATGTTTTTTCCACTTCGGAGTGGAAGTTTAACGTAGGCTGTCTAGTGTCTAAAGCTCCATAGGGTCTTCTCGTCTTATGGTAGTATCCCCGCTTCTGCACGGGGAGATCAATTTCATTGACTGGGGGGAGGAGACAGCTAAGCCCTCGTCTAGCCATTCATACAGGTCCTCATTTAAAGGACAAGTGATTGCGCTACCTTCGCACGGTTAAAATACCGCGGCCGTTTAACCCAGGGTCACCGGGCAGGCGGGACCTCTTATGTTTAGCATACAAGAGGCGATGTTTTTGGTAAACAGGCGAGGCTTGTGTTTGCCGAGTTCCTTCTCCCCCTTTTAGTCTTTCCTTAGAGCACTCCTGTGTGGGGTTAACGATCACATTTTTGGGTCTTTCCTGTTTATGACGGAGACCAAAATTCCCTCTGGGCTTGGGTTCGTTATTTGTCGGCGGAGGGTCCGGTCCAACTTACACATATGCAAGGAGAGAGGGTGTCCTCTCTTATTACTCATTCTAGCAGGGTCAGTCCCATGGGGGCATGGGGCGGTTTAGTAAAGTTAGGGGTGGGGAGAGGTTATCAGAATAAGAGGTTTGTGCTGTCTGAGCTTTAACGCTTTCTTATCAGGTGGCTGCCCTTAAGCCCACTGAAACAGTTTACCTTAACAATTATGATCCTTGACCGCCTTATAAGGTTGTGTCCTGGTTCAAAGGAGCTGTACCTCCTTTGACTAACTCCTCTGGTTTCTCTTTACCATTAGAAGAAGAGTCTTAGGGGTTTGAGAAGCCGGAGGGCTGAACTCCTATTCATTTCCTAAACAACCAGCTATAACTAGACTCGATAGGTATTTCACTTCTACTCGGAGCTCTCTCCACTCTTTTGCAACAGAGACGGATAGGCCCTTTAATAGGCTGTCTCGGAGTAGCTCGTCTAGTTTCGGGGGCTTAAACTGAAGTTCTCTTTGCTTAAGTATTCTGGCTAGATCATGATGCAAAAGGTACAAGTTTTAATCTTTGCTTTGAAGGGCTTATATGGTTTGTTTCATTTCTCTTTCAGCTTTCCCTTGCGGTACTTTCTCTGTCGCTCAAGTTTGTCCTTTTCCGTCGCCCGTACTAAGGTGGAAAAATGATTTGTTCACAAGTGTTTAGGTCGTGAGGGGTTATTTATATTGTAGAATTAATCCAAGTGTTTGGCTAGCTAGTTAGCTCAGGGCGACCCGATTTGCACGGGTATCTTCTCGGAGTAAGGGAGATGCTGTTCTATTTAGCTACGCCCCGGTTGTCCCAAGTGCACCTTCCGGTACACTTACCATGTTACGACTTGCCTCCCCTTTGTTCGGATATCTTGTTAAGAACGAAATTGAATGAACCCGGAGAGAGTGACGGGCGGTATGTGCGCGCCTCAGAGCCGGCTTCAGAGGAACGCTCTACTTTCCCCTTACTGCTAAATCCACCTTTAAGGGCCGGTTTCACGGCCCCATCCGTAGTAACCTGCTGTAGGTAATGTAGCCCATTTCTTCCCACCCCATACGCTGCACCTTGACCTGACGTTTTGGGTTTTGCCCATTTTGCTCACTTTAAATCCTTCACAGGGTGAGCTGACGACGGCGGTATATAGGCGGGTCTAACAAGGGATGGTGAGGTTGAACGAGGATTATCGATTCAAGAACAGGCTCCTCTAGGTGGGTATGAGGCACCGCCAAGTCCTTTGGGTTTTAAGCTAACGCCTGTAGTTCCCTGGCGGATATTAGGGGTAAATTAATATCAAAGTTTATGGCTAGGCATAGTGGGGTATCTAATCCCAGTTTGTACCCTAGCTGTCGTGGGTTCAGGTGAATTAAAGCCACTTTCGTAGTGGGGCTTCGTGCCCTCAGGAGCGTATAACAGCCTGGAGGGTGTTCGGCTTTAGTTTGTTGATTCCCTAACCACTCTTTACGCCGGCAACCTTCAACTTGGGCCACTCGTATAACCGCGGTGGCTGGCACGAGATTAACCGGCCCTAGGAACCGTAACCTAGTCAAGCTTTCGCTTATTGCTTAATGTCTATCACTGCTGAATACCCTTGGGGGTGTGGCTAAACAAGGCGTCCTGGGCTGCTCTTCGCGTGCCTGATGCCAGCTCCTCGCCCCCGGGCAGGGGGTAAAGGGCATCCTCACAGGGGTGCGGAGACTTGCATGTATAAATTTGGTTTGAGCTGAAGGTAAAGTCAGGACCAAGCCTTTGTGCTTGCGGGGTTTTTCAACGCCCATCTAAACATCTTCAGTGTTTTGCTTTGATTAAGCTACGCTAGC